ATATCAGAATAGTGAATAGAGTTGTGATTCAACGGGTTAGGTCCATTTTCTTTTGTTGATTTCGAATCTTTAAAGTTTATTTAATTGGAATAATGTAAAATAGAAATACTTGACGAATTAAGAGATAACTTATCATTATTCATTATAATAATTAAAAGGTCGACTTTATAACCATAATTACTATACTAAGACTCTAAGTCATTCTAATGAGAATAGATTAGAAGGGAAGGGTAACAAATTGAAAAAAAAAGGAAAATTCTATCTAATAAAATAGAATTAAATTCGTATAATTGAATTTTAAAGTATAAAATTTGTTAGTTTTTGATTACCATTTTGTATTACCAAAAAAATATGAACGAACGCTATATAAATTCTCCCCTGAAATATGAATAGTGTCGACCGTGGGGTTTTATGAAAAAGACAAAGCCCCTTATCGGATTTGAACCGATGACTTACGCCTTACCATGGCGTTACTCTACCACTGAGTTAAAGGGGCCTCTTTGATTCCATTTCTGAATGAACCACTGGCCTTGCCTTGATGAATCTACTGCATATATTATATTATAATATATATACATATATCTTATCCGCATTTTTAGAATTAATCATTATCCCTCTTCACATATTTCCAGATTTATCTTTTGTTAATTTCTTAGATTACTTTAATGTGAGATATAGATATGCCTGTCTAGCTTAACAATGAGTGAATCAATGAAAGGAAAACAAATGAAGTTTACCTGCCCCTGTTTTTTGGTGACCAAGCATTTTCTAAAGGATCTTTATCCTTCGTATTAGTATTTCGATTTTATTTAGAAATTCTTAAAATTCAAATTTTATATAAATTTGAATAAAGAATATAATTTTATATAACTTTCTATCTTATAATTATAAATTCGAAACTTTTATAATATATATATTTTTTATATTTAATTTCAATAAATATATTAATATAATGTATTATTTATACATATTTTATTTTTATTCTATTTAATTTTATTCTAATCTATATTATCTAAAATGAAAATAAAATTTATCTTGATTATATAAAATGAATGATGATTAAAATGAATGAGTCATAAATATATAATATATAAATGATAATATATAAATGATCAATCAAAAGATTATATGGAATCGTGAAAGATAGACAGATCCTTCAGATCTAGTCAGTCTATTCTATTAATATATTGACAATTTCAATAAACTGCTCATACTATGAGCATAGTATGCTGGCGGTCGGGCAAATTATGCCCCCATCGTCTAGTGGTTCAGGACATCTCTCTTTCAAGGAGGCAGCGGGGATTCGACTTCCCCTGGGGGTAGGGTATTACGAAAGGAAGTTGCTCATAGATTATCAATAAGCCTGGATTGATTCTTCCTGGGTCGATGCCCGAGCGGTTAATGGGGACGGACTGTAAATTCGTTGGCAATATGTCTACGCTGGTTCAAATCCAGCTCGGCCCAATAATTAATTGGGTAATTTGGAAATACGTCATGAAATGATAGAATTTATTCTCCAGAATTTTTTGATAGGTAAACATAAAAAGTCACATTTCCTAATATATCCCTACTCGCTATTTATTTGATCTGCTCTATTTCTTTTTTACCAGAAATTATGATCTTGCTAATGCTTTAGTTTTAGATTCATCTTAAGATCTTGTAAGTATTACAGTCTAAGAAAAAGAGTAATGTAAAGAAAGACTCGACGTTTCAAGAAAAAATTGATTCTCAATCCATTTTGAACTAATGATTATTAGTAATCCGTGCCAATCTCACTAAAGTGAGTATCCCTGTGGATATCAATATATCACTTGTGTCTCGGTTTCAACACGACGATTTTATGACGATTTTCAGTGAAAATATAAAGGTTGTGAATGAAATCAAAAGAATATGTATGCTATACGCTTTGTTTTATTTCCCTGGGATTGTAGTTCAATTGGTCAGAGCACCGCCCTGTCAAGGCGGAAGCTGCGGGTTCGAGCCCCGTCAGTCCCGACGGATACAAATCCAATAAATTTAAAATAAATAAAAAAAAAAATGCATCAATTCATCTCTCCATTTTCTTTGAACGAGGGGACAAATAGTAGAATTTAATTTCTAGTCCGTATCCTTCTTATTTCTTTTTTTTCTGTTTTCATCAAACAAATACAGTTCCATTTTTCAACAAGTACTTGGGAAAGATACATATGTGTATTGTTACAATTATAGGTAGAATCATATTCAGGATTACCAGAGATACTGGACTGGTCCTGGGCGATTACTCTTGATCCTTTTAATGGAATAGAGTACCATATGGTATGGTCCCAGGGAGCCGATACACAAATTCCATTTGTATGATACAAAATTAATTTAATAGGGTTACTTTAGATAGAATACTTTTCTTTTGAAATTAAAAGTCTCATTTTTTAACTCTTTTTTAACTTCTATTGTTTGTTTGTAATAAATGTAAGTGTAAAGGCAATTAGATGATGCTTTATCAGATGATTGTACAAGGAAGGCGGTGTTTATATATAGAAAATAACGAAAAAAAACCGATAAATAAAAGCTAAGAAATTTTGGATTGGATCGGGAATATAATTTTTGATTCGGTATGGATAAAAGATCTTACTATGTTATACTATTTAATTCTCGACGATGAATAAATTTGATAGCCCAGATATTGTTATTCATAATATTGATCTGATTCGATATCATCGAGATGGAATTCATCCTATTGAATTTACAGGCGAAAGATTTATCATCTCTATGGGATTAAATCCCCGATTATTTATTGGAAAGTAAAGAAAAAAGAAACGAATGAGATATGGAAGTAAATATTCTCGCATTTATTGCTACTGCACTGTTCATTTTAGTCCCTACTGCCTTCTTACTTATAATATACGTAAAAACAGTCAGTCAAAATGATTAGTTTGAATGAAACTTAACTTCTTATCAATTTAATCAATTTAATGATTGAAGAAAAAACGAAAAAGATTAAAATTTCACGTCTTGAATGAAATGAGCCAACTAGAATCAGAAATATTCTAGGAGACCCGATAGTATAAGTATAGTATGGTAGAAAGAAATCTAGGAATCTTTCTACCATACTATTCTATTATTGTTATTTTAATATAATATTGTATAAAAAAAGTTTTATTTGTATTAAAGGCATAGGTTTAATATAGAATAAAGATATAGGCTCACCTAGACCTATAATATATATCTTCATATATGTAGATAGCAGTTATTTATATCGAATGTACATAGCGTCTCAATTCGATTTCTTTGTTTCATCTATTTTATTTGTCTTTTTTGATTCTAATCAATCCGAAATAATAAAAAGACAACTCTTTTTCAGTTCGCATTTCCCCGAGTTCTTATTATTTTCAATTAGAAACCAGGTATCCATTGAAAGAATCAAATCAATGAACGAAAAAAACTAATATGAGCTTAGTCATAGAATACATTACTCCATTAAAATCCAATAGAATTTTGAAATGATCTATAAAACAATTGATAAGGTTTGGTTTTGTTTCCTAAAACTCAATTAGCAGTATCTCTAGAGTCCACTTCTTCCCCATACGACGAGTGAAAGGGAAAATGTAAAGACTACCATTAAAGCAGCCCAAGCAAGATTTACTATATCCATGTGAATTATGTCTCCTATCTCTATGAATACAAAGGAATTCTTACATTGTTGTTCACTATTATAATAATAATGGAATCACCGGCACAGAGTCAAAAAAGGATTTTATTTGGTCCAACATTGTTGATGAAACAATCGAATAAATCCAATTCTAACAAATTCTTATTGATTTCAAATATAATCAGAAAATTAGGTACAAACAAAACAAAATATGCAGTGATACCCTTGGAAATACCAAGCAAATGTTCCGAACATCTAGGAATAATAAGACCCATTATTTTCTTTTTTTTTTTTTTATTTCTTTTGTTGGCTTTTAGTAAGTCAAAAAGTAGAAAAATAGATAATTTAGATAGATCACTATTTATTACATACCCCTATTTTTTTCCCATAATCCTTATCGTTTCCCGATTTTCTCTGTAAAACAACCGAAAGACAGTTTATTTGTGACTAGAAGTTACCTAAAAAGAAAAAATTATTCGTATTTTACTATATAGAAATAAAATAAAAATAGAAATATAGTAATAAAATAATAAAGTAAAAGATAATAAAAGCCACTTATTCATTTAATTTAATACCGATTGAATGGCCGAATACTCCGAGACTTTCATGAGTCTGTACTGTAGTCTGGACCGTATACAAAGTATCTTCCGTCCTTTCGGCAACTACTACTTAGATTTCCTCTTCGGATATACAACTCAATTCAAACCCAGGCAGTAGACACTACATTAGTAGTAGAAGAGAGTCGATAAATCTTGATATGGCATCCCTTTTCTACTACTCGAAACTTTCCTTGAATCCTAAAGGCACAAAGATTTACAGTACTTTAGAAAAAGAGAATAAGAGAATAGAACCATTAAATTAAAAGAAAAACTTAGAATATAACAAGTATCAAGAGTCCTTGCCCTCCGCTTGCGTCTGTTTGGGATAAATTCGGCAAGTTGTATTAGCAAAATAAAATAAGGTATTTTGAGTCTTTTGTTAATCAGGCGACACCCGGATTTGAACTGGGGAAAAAGGATTTGCAGTCCCCCGCCTTACCGCTCGGCCATGCCGCCAAAACGATACAAAATGAACATATTAGTTCCCCTTTTCCCAAGCAAATGGGGGTTACTAAAAATTTTTTTATTCAATCCGTCCCTTCGATTGATTGTATAGTATCTCAAAATACATAATATCTAAAAAGAAAAACGTCCCACCCCCTTTTTCTTTTTTCTACTGAAAATCTACATTAATCCACATTTGAATTTTTAGTCACAAAGGAAAAAAATACAGGACAAATTGGAACCATTAAGTATTTTTTTTTTGTTGGCTGAGAATTCGTGAACAATTTTTTTTAGTGAATCTAAAATTGTGCTGATCTAATGTAATTATATAA